CAGGAACAAATTGAACGTTTTATGCTTCAGGAACAAGCATAAAAAAATGGATCGCTACTATTACTATCTTTAGATCTTAATTTCAATTAAGATTTCAATTTAAAACAGGAATTACATGGGCTCTAATTTAAATTATTCAAAAGAATTTTCTTGATATCAAACATAGAAAATCAAAATATGGAAAGAATTTGCGTCCAATAGGATTTGAACCTATACCAAAGGTTTAGAAGACCTCTGTCCTATCCATTAGACAATGGACGCCTTTCATTCCTATTTTTCGTATTTGGCCCTTTTCAATCTCTTGGTTGACAAAAAAAGAATCAGATTGTATATGAGAGAGAAATTTTGCAATTCTATTTTTAATGATGCACTCCTACTAATATAAGATCTATAGAGTAGATAATATATAAGCATTTCAAATAAAAAACTATAAAGCGGGTAGCGGGAATCGAACCCGCATCGTTAGCTTGGAAGGCTAGGGGTTATAGTCGACGCCGATTCATCGTTTTGAACGTCTCTAATTCAAAACCGAACATGAAACTTTGGTTTCATTCGGCTCCTTTATGGATGTGAACAAAATTCTAAATAAATTCTACCCATAACATCTATGTCAGTTTTTTGTCTGAATACAGACAAAACAAATCACTTTCTAGATGATCCCTCTAGAAGAGAGTCATTCTAACAATCATTCTAGTTACTTCGTTCTTTATTTTTATTTGAAAAGATCCCGAGGAAGGGTATTTTGTTTCTACCGAGCTAACAATAGGTTGATGTCCCTAGTAAACCAAAGTCATCATTTAATAGCTATTTTGATTCACTTTCTTCTCTACAAATAAAAAATGGAAGATTTAGTTACGATTAGAAACCTCCTTTGTATCTTCATCCATGGACCTTTTTACTTATTACTTATTCAATTCGAAGTATTAATTCAATTTCAAATTATGTTTCGCAATTTCATAATCCAATTTCTCGCTTTATAAGTGACTGGTGGATAGAAATCACGATAATGTGTATTTTTTTTCTTTTCTCGAATATGTGATTGAGAGGGAAAGGATTAAATCCTTTTAGTTTCTATGTTCATTTTATGAAATAAAGTTTTTGATCGGAATAGGAATTAAACCGAAAGCAAAGACCCTTTAACTTGTAAAGGATTAGAAAAACGAATCACACTTTTACCACTAAACTATACCCGCTACAATGCGATTATTGTATACAATCGCACCTTTTGTCGAACGGGGAAATTGACCAGAGTAATAGTAATAGTAAATTAATAAAGTTAGTATCTTCTCAAAAGAATACAAATTAGAATACAAATTAGAGTGTTGACCCTTTTGAGTTTTCGTGTATGCAACTATCATCCCTTCCCTTCTTATTCTTGCTTGAAGATTTCGTATTCCGTTTTCAAATTTTATAGAATACTAAGTTGTTTTCCAATCAGATAAATAAGAATGATTTATCTAGAATCTATTTCAAATTGGTTTTCTTTGAACAAAAAAAGGCCCGGTTAGGGGCTGAACAGGCCGGGCCGTGGTAATAAAAAAAAGATGGGTCTTTTGAACAAGATCAAAAAAAGGAGAAGTCTTTTTTTTTTACTTTTTTTTATTGTTTTGTTGGCACTTTACAGCCCCTTTTTATTTAACAAAATAAAATTGCTGCTAAAAAGTGTACATATCTATATAATATCTATATAATAGAGAAAGAAATACTCCTTACTTTATGTTTACTTTATGTGTAATTTAGCAGCGTCTTCAATTGGGAGAGATGGCTGAGTGGACTAAAGCGACGGATTGCTAATCCGTTGTACGAGTTATTCGTACCGAGGGTTCGAATCCCTCTCTTTCCTCTTCCATTGATAACTTCATTTTTTTCGAATTGTCCAAATACTTTTTGTTCTTAGTTAAACATAAAAAAATCCTCAAAAAATCTAAAAGAAACACACCTTTTATTCTTCACGCCCAGGATTACGTCCGGGATCGTTAGATAGGAATCCAAAGATGAAGAGAGAAACAAAAAATATCACTACTGTGTAAACGAAGAGTTTGAGAGTAAGCATTCTAAAATCTCCAAGATAATTTTTTTTTGAAAAAAAAAATAGAATAGGTCCTACAGTTTTCTACCACATATCCTCTGTGAATACCAATAACAAAATTCTAAATAGAAAAAGATTTTCATAAATTCATTTTGAATAAGAGTTTTCCATTAACCAAAATAAAAATCTTTTTTATATTCGAAATTCGCGGGGATCCCAATTAATTACCTAATTAATAGAAAAAGAATAATAAATAAGAATAATACGGGGCTTTTACTCGAAAAGGGTTCAAAAATTAAAAAATAAACCGGGGGTCGGGTTTATTCCGACTAACCAACAAGTTGAATTGAGGGGTTCGTACTCTAAAACATATATGATCCTATCAATTGTTATAATTTTTTATCAACTAAAGTAAAGCAGTAATTTTATAGGTGATTTTCAAATTAAATATCTTATCGAAAACTTACAGCAGCTTGCCAAACAAAAGCTAAGAGAAAAAATAGCACAGGTATGACGGGCATAACATCTACGATTGGATTCAAAAAAGCATAGGCTTCGGGCAATTTTCCGAAGAAAAAGTTACTTGAATATGAAAAAAAGGCATAATGACAGATCCCTACCAAACTACAAATATTAAGCATAGCAGACGTTTTGTTCTGTGAGATAATTCCATTTTGATTGAGTTATTTATAGAATATAAATATAGGGAAAAGGTAAAATGAAAGGAGACAAAGAGTCCCTCTTTTCTTTTGAATCCGCCCAATCAAAAGTCCTTCAATTCTCAAAAGAGAATCGAAGAAATCATACTTTTCATACAATATCTTAATTGAATTCTATCTAATGATCAATAAATTAAGTTACATTCTATATTTACATGTATTAAAATCTTAATCTACTCTATAGCTATTTATCCTGGAGTTGACATAAAATAAATATTAATATTATTGATTATTCGTGTTGAATAGAAATCTAAATGGGGCGTGGCCAAGTGGTAAGGCAACGGGTTTTGGTCCCGCTATTCGGAGGTTCGAATCCTTCCGTCCCAGAGCATATCCTTTATTACTATTTGAAGTGTTGGAGTTCCTCTCTATTTTTTTTTATCCCGCAGACGGGGTATTTGACTTTTTTTTGACTTTTATGGTTTAGGCTTTTTTAGCCTACCAAAAATAGGAGCAACTTAATCGGGACTCATTTGACTTTATCCCTAGCCAGACCATATGAATCGACCTTTTGGTTTCTGTCCAAGTATTCCGGAGGAACAGGTAGGAGTTAATCATTAAACGAAGGTATTAAACTACCTTCGTCTGCTCGAATCTCATTAACAAAAATTGAACTAATTTAACTAATATAATTTAACTAATACTAATCTAATACTAATTAATACTAATATACTAATTATACAAATAAAGGGTATATACGGAATTCGATATCAAAGACCTAATCAATGTATTTTTTTTTCAAATCAGACCAAAAGGATAAGTTAAAAAAAATTTCATATAAAAATGAAATGAAAAGTATTTTTATTCATTAAATAAAAAAATTCTGGATATTTGAAATCATTTCTTAGAAGTTAAATGGAATCTTTTAGACTTTAAGATAGAGAATTCTTCAGAAAAGAAAGCTATATATCGATATATAGAAGAAAGCTATATATCTATATCATAGAAGATAGAATATCGATATGGTAGAAAAACAAAAGGTATAAATTCTAGAAGAACAAGGGATATAAATTCGATGTCTATGCATTAATTGAACCAAGGACTCTTCATGATTCCCTAATCAATTCGATACTGGTTCCAAATTAGAAGAATGTTATGGTAAAACTTCGTTTGAAACGATGTGGTAGAAAGCGACATGCGACTTGAAGGACACGATCCGCTGTGGATTTCTTCTTCTATCCACCATCTTCTATTTCTATAGAAACCGAGGTGCTCCTGTCTCGACATCTGTTGGGATAGTAAATAGTCCATGATGGAACTCGAGTAGAAAGTCTTAATTTATTTCTCGGAACAAGAATCTAGGGTTAATACAAATCAAGAAATTGGAATAACTTCGTAAATTGTAAATATATATAAATTGACGGGATCCCTGTCGAGCAAATTTCCAATTCAAAAGTAATATTTGTTAGAATGAATTAAACCTTTTTGATCAAAGGTGTATAATGAATTGGCCGTAGGATTTTTTGATTTCCTTCTATAAATATAAAAAAAAAAAAGGGGGGGGTATGTTACTACCATTTTTGAAAGGATTAAAAAGCACCGAAATAATGTCTAAACCCAATGGTTTAAAACAAAGAGAGAAAGGATCCCAGAACAAGGAAACGCCCTTTGATTTGAATTGTCTCAATAACTAATAACTGGGTCAGACTTACGAATCAAAATCAATTTGATTCGAGACAAAAAACAAAAATAAAAAGGGTGGAAAGACCACTCAATAAAAGAAATTGTCTAATCATTTTCCTTTAGGGCTATTTGAGAGTTATCTAACTTGAGTTATGAGTACGACTGGTTACTGCTGGTTTCTTTTTCATTTTCAGGAATGAAGAAGAAAAAGACTTCAATCCTAGTCTAATTGATTTAATGATGTTATGGACTCTTTGTTTATTTATTTGTTTATTTACTCTTTGTTTATTTATTAGGATTGTATACTTTCTATAGTCTAATTCTATAGAGAGACATAGAAAAAACCTCGAATCAAATTCTTTGTTCGCGAGCCGTATGAAGAGAAAACTTCCTATATATACGTTTCTAGGGGGGGTATTCTTCATTTACACCTATCTCAATGAGCCGTCTATCGAATCGTTGCAATTGGTGTTCGCTCCCGAAGAGAAGGCAAAGACCTGCAGAAAGTGGATTTTTATGATCCGATAAAGAATCAAACTTATTGAAACATTCCTGTTATTCTATATTTCCTTGAAAGGGGAGCTCAACCCACGGGAACGGTTCAGGATATTTATTTTCATTTTATTTTA